CGGAATGGGGATTGTAATTATTTCTACTTCTCGAGGCATAATGACAGATCGAGAAGCTCGACTAGAAAGAATTGGCGGAGAAATTTTGTGTTATATATGGTGATCCTACTCTGGTATCCTAATTTTATCTCTAACTTCCTATTTGTTTGTGAAATAGAGAGGAAAGGTGAGTTATATAACTCTTCCTCCATTAGTTGATACTTCAAGGGAGGTTTACCTGGAATGAAAGAACAAAAATTGATTCATGAAGGTTTAATTACTGAATCACTTCCCAACGGTATGTTCCGGGTCCGTTTAGATAATGAAGATCTAATTTTAGGTTATATTTCAGGTAGGATCCGGCGCAGTTTTATACGGATACTGCCAGGGGATAGAGTCAAAATTGAAATAAGTCGGTATGATTCAACCAAGGGACGTATAATTTATAGACTTCGCAGCAAAGATTCGAACGATTAGATGATTTTTGAAAAAATTCCTTTCATAGGGATACAATTCAAAGTTAAAAAATACAAGAGACTTCTTTTCTTCCAAAGAATAGATTCAAATTAAGATAAGGAGTGAGGTGAGATATATGAAAATAAGGGCTTCCGTTCGTAAAATTTGTGAAAAATGTCGACTGATCCGTAGGCGCGGGCGAATTATAGTGATTTGTTCCAATCCGAGACATAAACAGAGACAAGGATAATTTTTCTAAAAAAAACTTTCTAAGGGGGTCCCTACAAAAATAAAAGAAAGGATTTGTTTTAACATAAAATGGATATCTCCGTATCTTTCTGTATATTTCTGATTCATATTTATGAGATGATAAAATATGGCAAAACTTATACCAAAAATGGGTTCACGTAGGAATGGACGTATTGGTTCGCGTAAGAATGGACGTAGAATACCAAAAGGAGTTATTCATGTTCAAGCGAGTTTCAACAATACCATTGTAACTGTTACAGATGTACGAGGCCGAGTGGTTTCTTGGTCCTCCGCCGGTACTTCTGGATTCAAAGGCACAAGAAGAGGGACACCCTATGCAGCTCAAGCCGCTGCTGTAAATGCCATTCGTACTGTGGTTGATCAGGGTATGCAACGAGCCGAAATTATGATAAAAGGTCCTGGTCTCGGAAGAGATGCAGCATTACGAGCCATTCGTAGAAGTGGTATACTATTAAGTTTCGTGCGTGATGTAACACCTATGCCGCATAATGGATGTCGACCTCCTAAAAAAAGACGTGTGTAGAAATAAGAATTAAACGTATTTCAAGAGAAATAAATGATTCAATGATCTGATTAAATAATAATATTAGTATGGTTCGAGAGGAAGTAACAGGATCCACTCGAACACTACAGTGGAAATGTGTTGAATCAAGAGTAGACAGTAAGCGTCTTTATTATGGTCGTTTCATTCTGTCCCCACTTATGAAAGGTCAAGCCGATACAATAGGTATTGCCATGCGAAGGGCTTTACTTGGGGAAATAGAAGGAACATGTATCACACGTGCAAAGTCTGGGAGGGTGCCGCATGAATATTCTACAATAGTGGGTATTGAAGAATCGGTACATGAAATTTTAATAAATTTGAAAGAAATTGTATTGAGAAGTAATCTGTATGGAGTTAGAGACGCATCCATTTTCGTCAGGGGTCCTAGATACGTAACCGCTCAAGATATCATCTCACCACCTTCTGTAGAAATAGTTGACACAACACAGCATATAGCTAACCTGACGGAACCGATTGATTTGTGTATTGGATTACAAATCAAGAGAGATCGCGGATATCGTACAAACTCCACAAATAACTCTCAAGATGGAAGTTATCCTATAGATGCTGTATCCATGCCTATTCGAAATGCGAATCATAGTATTCATTCTTATGGGAATGGTAATGAAAAACAAGAAATACTTTTTCTAGAAATATGGACGAATGGAAGCTTAACTCCTCGGGAAGCACTTTATGAAGCTTCTCGTAATTTGATTGATTTATTTATTCCTTTTCTACATGCGGAGGAAGGGGGCATTCGTTTCGAGGAAAATAAAAACAGGTTTACTCTACCCTCTTTTACCTTTCAAAATGGATTCACTAATCTAAAGAAAAACAAAAAAGGAATTCCATTGAAATGTATTTTTATTGACCAATCAGAACTACCTTCCAGGATCTATAATTGTCTCAAAAGGTCCAATATACATACATTATTGGACCTTTTGAGTAACAGTCAAGAAGATCTTATGAGAATTGAATATTTTCACATAGAAGACGTAAAACAGATATTGGACACTCTACAGAAGCATTTCTCAATCCATTTACCTAAGAATAAGTTTTCATTTTAAATCTATTGGATTTATTCCATATTCGTTTTATAAAAAAAAGAAAAACTTAGTTTTAAATCTTTGGTACGATTCGTATTTTCGTGGAATAGATCATAAGAAAATTCATGTATCTAGGGAAGGTTCATTTTAGAAACGAATATTCCCTAGATACCTACATCATGGTATTTCACGGTAGAATCAAATT